AGTTATTTTTAGATCACCTTGCGCCTCTGTTTTATTTATTCTTTTCTTTTTTTTGAAATCGAGTCAAAAAATACTAGAGTTATAAAGTATGAACTATCCCTTGATTGTTGCAAGACCTGAGAAAAGGAATTTCCTTTGGACTACGGACGGGAAGGATGAAAGTGAGTAGGTCTGCTAATTCCTCATCTGCAAATCAACCCTTCCCGTAGGTTATTTTATCAACGAATAAGGAATTGTATGAGTGAAATTTGGATCTAATTTGAAAAGCAAAGGACAGGTCCAGGGCAATAAAATAGGTATTTTTTTATTTGTAAAATTAAACAAAAGGATTCGCAAATAAAAGTGCTAATGCTACAACCAATCCATAAATGGTTAAAGCTTCCATAAAAGCTAGACTAAGCAATAGAGTACCTCGTATTTTTCCCTCTGCCTCAGGCTGTCTCGCGATACCCTCTACAGCTTGACCTGCAGCAGTCCCTTGACCAACGCCAGGTCCAATAGAAGCAAGCCCTACGGCCAATCCAGCAGCAATAACGGAAGCGGCAGAAATCAGTGGATTCATGATAAGTTCCTCATACCAACAAAAAGAAATGGTTAATGATACAATCAATCAATGAATTATGACTTAATTATTCCATTGATAGGATTCATCCGGTCGAAGTAACTACGAACTTCGAATTTAAGTAATACTATTCTATTATTGAATTGTCAAAACTCCTTCGATTTCTCTTTTTTTGTTTCTATCCACAGAGTTTTGGGAAATCCATACAACTTTCGTTCTTCCCTTTCTTGGTTCCGAACTATTATTTCCATTTTTCAATTTCTTTATCTTTATTTTATCTGTTTATTCAGCCAATTCACAGCTACAACAGTATGAAAGGATACTTCGACCGGAACCCACAAGTAGACAAGTAGTAGGTCAATCTTTAATTTCTAGATAACTAGTCAATATCTACTATCACATATACATGTCTTTCTTATCTAATGTAAACCATTCGTTTCGAAAAGATTCGCGCGAATTATTCCGTAGAAATCTCATTATTTCCTTGATCTAAGTTCATGCAATTTGGTTTATTATTTAGTAATTCTTTTGGTCAATTGTGAAAATCTACTGTAAAGTAGAATCAAAGTCGACTCGTATTTCCTGTTTTTTAGTTAATTAAATTTTATCACACGGCATAAAGGGTAATATCTTCTATTCAAAATTCTTATTTGATTTGAATAAGAAGGTTGGCTGACCAATAGAATAGAATAGAAGGTGAATATTCGTCGAGGAAAGGAGAGTTTTGGGAAAAATATCTGTTAGATCTCTTTCCCCCTTTTTGAACTCTCTAATTAATATCAAATTTTTGATTTTTTTGTTCTTAATTTGATCTATTTCTATTCCTTAAGTCAATCATCTTGAACCGCACATACATTGCTTTGAAATAAGCTAAAAAAAAAAAAAAGACTATTTCAATGATGGCCCTCCATGGATTCGCCTATATAAGCGGCGGCTAAAGTTGCAAAAATAAGAGCTTGAATACCACTTGTAAATAATCCAAGGAACATGACAGGGATAGGAACCACTAAAGGTACTAAAGAAACAAGAACAACAACGACTAATTCATCCGCTAAGATATTCCCGAAAAGTCGAAAACTGAGTGATAGGGGTTTTGTGAAATCTTCTAAGATGTTAATGGGTAAAAGGATTGGGGTTGGTTGAATATATTTCCCGAAATAACTGAATCCCTTTTTGGAAAGACCTGCATAGAAATAGGCCGCTGACGTGAGTAAAGCCAAAGCAACTGTAGTATTTATATCATTCGTAGGTGCGGCCAACTCTCCATGAGGTAATTCTATGATTTTCCAAGGTAAAAGAGCTCCTGACCAATTCGAAACAAAAATAAATAGAAACAAGGTTCCAATAAAAGGAACCCAAGGGCCGTATTCTTCTCCAATTTGAGTTTTACTCACATCTCGAATGAACTCAAGAACATATTCGAAGAAATTCTGACCCCCAGTCGGAATGGTTTGTGGGTTCCGAACAGCTATAGTAGCTGAACCTAATAAGATAGCAATTACAACCCAAGAGGTAATAAGTACTTGTCCGTGGACTTGGAAATCCCCTATTTTCCAATAGAAATGTTGACCTACTTCCACACCGGATATCTCGTATAAGCCTTTTAGTGTGTTGATGGAACATGATAGCACATCCATATTGCCCTCTGAAAAAATCGAACTTTAAACAAAATTATTTTGATTCAACCATCTCTTTATCTACTGGAATGGGGTATTTCGAATACCAACTGATAGTTTGAATACTAACTAATTCCATAGTATTCCCAGTTTTTTTATCTATTTTTAGAAATTCATAAAAAATAATCGATTCTATAAATCTATTGTATTTTCGAAGTAAAACTTATTGATTTTATCTTATTATTAATCAAGGATTTCTTCTATAGCTAGAACTAGAACGACCCTCACAAATCGCAAATACTAATTTATTAAGAATTAATCGGATTGAGGATATAGCGTCATCATTCGCCGGAATTGAAATATCTGCAAGATCGGGATCGCAATTTGTATCGATTAAACAAATTGTTGGAATTCCTAAAGTGATACACTCCCGCAGGGCGGTATATTCTTCATGCTGATCGACGATGATCACAATATCGGGTAATCCTGTCATATATTTAATCCCGCCCAGATAGGTTTGTAAGCGAAATAGTTGTCTTTTCAACATAGCCGCATCTCTTTTAGGAAGACGGTTGAGTCTTCCCGTTTTTTGTTTCATTCTCAAGTCCCTGAACTTATGAAGTCTCGTTTCTGTAGTGGACCAATTCGTTAACATACCGCCGAGCCATTTTTTAGTAACACAATGACACCGGGCCCTTATTGCAGCCCATGCTACTAAATCAGCTGCTTTTTTTTTGGTCCCAACAATTAAGAATTGTTTTCCCCTACTTGCTGCACCAAAAACCAAATCACAGGCTTCAGATAAAAAACGAGCAGTTCTAGTAAGATTTGTAATATGAATACCTTTACGCTTTGCCGAGATATAAGGTGCCATTTTAGGATTCCATTTCCTAGGCTCATGGCCCAAATGAACCCCTGCCCCCAGCATCTCTTCCAAGTTGATGTTCCAATATCTTCTGGTCATTTCTCCCCACACCCCCCCGCTTTTTCCAAAAAGGCGACGGGGAACCCTGAACGGAAATAAAGAATTGTTCCGATGGAACCTTCACGTCTATCGTAGATTGGCATAGATATATGAATAAGCCATTAGTCTTTTCTATTCCTTATTTTTTATTACCAACCTAAATGACTGTCCCAAATACCGATAGTAAAGTAAAAAAAAAAAGATGAATCCGCCTTTAGGAATCATTAAATCCCATAAAGTTCTGATGTATCATCCAAATTCTTTGAAAGAAAAGAATCAACCCACTTTCGGTAGTGAAACAAAATATCTCCCATTTCCCCCTCGAATAGATTGTTTTCTTTTGTTTCCAAAGGGCTCTTTTTTTGTTGTTTTGACGGGGGCACTAATCCCTTCAATCCGGTCCCGGCGGGTATCATACCCCCAAAAACAACGTTCTCTTTCAATCCTTTTAACCAATCGACTCGACCCCGGAGAGCTGCTTTTGCTAAAACCCGAGCCGTTTCTTGAAAACTCGCTTCAGATATGAAACTTTGAGTATTGAGAGCTGCTCGAGTTATTCCCAATAAGGTGGCTCGGTAACAAACTGCTTCTTCCAATGCGCGCCCCACTCGTTCCGCTCGCAACAATCCAACTAGTTCTCCGGGCGAAAAAACATTAGACATTCCATCTTCTGAAATCAAGACTTTTGATGTTATTTGACGTACAATAATTTCTATATGCCTATTATGAATCTGTACCCCCTGGGATCGATAAACCTTTTGGATCTTATTAACCAAAGAGATACGGCTTTGGACTATAGTTAGCTCAGCACCAATCAAGAATGCCCATGGCATTCCAAGAATTCTTGGTATACGTTCATTCCAACGCTCAACCCTCTTTTCTAGATTCATCGATATTGAATCAATCGAACGCACTTCTAACACCTGTTCTACTTTTGGAAGCCCTTGGGTTATATCACCAGATCTTGATTTTTCATATATAAATGTAATGAAAGTATCACCTTCGTGCAGGATTTGCCCATAATGGCCATGAACAGTTGCTCCCGGAGTGGCCAAATAAGGCTTAGCTGATCGTATTACTACAGAGTCAACTTGAACAAGTATAACTTGACCTGATTTTAGGCGCGGTGCATTTTTTGTTCTACATATATTTTCACAAATCAACTGCCCAAGACTCATTATTGTAGATGTTTCTTCACAATAATTAGGATCGAGCAAATACCAATTCCAATTTAAAAGAATGGTACTGAATGGATCGGGGTTATCAATTTTCGCATTTTCATCCAGTAAATAGTATTTACTGACTTGAAAAGTCTTTTTCAAATTTTCAACGTTATTTAGCAAGATTGGATTATGAGTTATTAAATGGAAAAATGTATAAAGATTCGCAATTTGAAAAGTGGTTCCTAAAGGCCCCAGCGAATTCGTAATTGGAATTCGAGGATCTTTTGGAATTGATTTTTTTATCCCGTTGTAATAGTTTACATCGTTGAATCGACCCACCCGAAAACAATTGGATGATGACAAAATGATCGACGACTCGAGTCCCGTATTTTGATTCAACAACATATGAATAGTTCTTTGATTGGGATCTGAGGTTTGTTGAATTCTTGTCTCGGAATAAATCGAAGAAAACGGATTGATATTTGTGCAATCTGATGCATTTCTATTAGTAGAGGGCAAGCCAGAGACTGATGTAGCATTCCTTTTTCCGATATATGAACTAGGGGGTTTTACCAAATCGATTCTTAGGAAATGTCGAATTAAACCGTTTGTCGTTATTTCAACAAAGGAAGCACGGGCTTCTTGACTCGAAGAATTTTTTTTGTCTTGATCCCAATTCAATACTAAACAAGTCC